AAAGACTTAGTCCTAACCTTACTGTTGGTTGTTGCTAGATATATACATGCAAGTATCCGCATTCCAGTGCAAATGCCCCGGGTACCCTATCCAGGTCGACGGGAGCGGGCATCAGGCACACCACAGCTGTAGCCCAAGACGCCTCGCAATTGCCACACCCCCACGGGTATTCAGCAGTAATTAAGATTAAGCAATGAGTGCAAACTTGACTTAGTCATAGCAACCTCAGGGTCGGTAAATCCTGTGCCAGCCACCGCGGTCATACAGGAGACCCAAATTAACATTATAACGGCGTAAAGAGTGGTCACATGCTATCCAAGTAGCTAAGATTAAAAAGCAACTGAGCTGTCATAAGCCCAAGATGCCCATAAGGCCTCCACTTAAAGAAGATCTTAGACAAACGATTAATTGAACTCCACGAAAGCCAGGGCCCAAACTGGGATTAGATACCCCACTATGCCTGGCCCTAAATCTTGATGCTCGATCTTACCGGAGCATCCGCCCGAGAACTACGAGCACAAACGCTTAAAACTCTAAGGACTTGGCGGTGTCCCAAACCCACCTAGAGGAGCCTGTTCTGTAATCGATGATCCACGATGCACCTAACCATTTCTTGCCAAAACAGCCTATATACCGCCGTCGCCAGCCCACCCGGCATGAAGGCCCAACAGTGAGCGCAATAGCCCAAACACGCTAATAAGACAGGTCAAGGTATAGCCTATGGAATGGAAGCAATGGGCTACATTTTCTACTTTAGAACATACGGCAAAGGGGCCTGAAATGACCCCTAGAAGGAGGATTTAGCAGTAAAAAGGGAGAATCGAGCCCTTTTTAAGCCGGCTCTGGGACACGTACATACCGCCCGTCACCCTCCTCAAAAGCGACCAACCACCCCATAACTAATACGCTATCCAGCTAAAGAGGAGGTAAGTCGTAACAAGGTAAGTGTACCGGAAGGTGCACTTAGACTACCAAGACGTAGCCTTAACCAAAGCACTCAGCTTACACCTGAGAGATATCTGCCAACCCCAGATCGTCTTGATGCCAAATTCTAGCCCAATACACCTGACCTGGAATAACAAAGCTACTGCCCAAACATAACCAAAACATTTACTAGTCCCAGTATAGGCGATAGAAAAGACACCATTGGAGCGATAGAGATCACGTACCGTAAGGGAAAGATGAAATAATAGTGAATAAAACAAGCTAAAAACAGCAAAGATCAGCCCTTGTACCTTTTGCATCATGGTCTAGCAAGAAAAACCAAGCAAAATGAATTTAAGTTTGCCACCCCGAAACCCAAGCGAGCTACTTGCGAGCAGCTATATTGAGCGAACCCGTCTCTGTTGCAAAAGAGTGGGACGACTTGCTAGTAGAGGTGAAAAGCCAATCGAGCTGGGTGATAGCTGGTTGCCTGTGAAACGAATCTAAGTTCACTCTTAATTCTTCTCCAAGGAAAACACACAAACCCTAATGAAATGGATTAAGGGCAATTTAAAGGAGGTACAGCTCCTTTAAAAAAGGATACAACCTCTACGAGCGGATAAACAACCATAAATAGACTTATTGTGGGCCTTCAAGCAGCCATCAACAGAGAGTGCGTTAAAGCTCCAAACCTTAAAAATCCAAAAACATAGTGACTCCCTCCCCATTAACAGGCCAACCTATATACCAATAGGAGAATTAATGCTAGAATGAGTAACCAGGGTACCCCCTCTTCGACGCAAGCTTACATCAGTACATTATTAACAAGCCCCCATATACGACAAATCAAACAAGCACAGTATTAATCACCTTGTTAACCCGACAAAGGAGCGTCCGCTAAGAAAGATTAAAACCTGTAAAAGGAACTAGGCAAACCCGTCAAGGCCCGACTGTTTACCAAAAACATAGCCTTCAGCAAACCAACAGACAAGTATTGAAGGTGATGCCTGCCCAGTGACTCAACGTTTAACGGCCGCGGTATCCTAACCGTGCAAAGGTAGCGCAATCAATTGTCCCATAAATCGGGACTTGTATGAATGGCTAAACGAGGTCTTAACTGTCTCTTACAGGCAATCGGTGAAATTGATCTCCCTGTGCAAAAGCAGGGATAAACCCATAAGACGAGAAGACCCTGTGGAACTTCAAAAACAGCGACCACCCCAAAACACACTCTCCCCCACCTTGGGCTCACGGACCTATGGGCTACTGGCTCGCATTTTTTCGGTTGGGGCGACCTTGGAGCAAAACAGAACCTCCAAACACTAGACCACACCTCTAGACCAAGAGCAACTACTCGACGTGCAAACAGCACCCAGATCCAATATAATTGATCAATGGACCAAGCTACCCCAGGGATAACAGCGCAATCTCCTCCAAGAGTCCATATCGACGGGGAGGTTTACGACCTCGATGTTGGATCAGGACATCCTAGTGGTGCAGCCGCTACTAAGGGTTCGTTTGTTCAACGATTAACAGTCCTACGTGATCTGAGTTCAGACCGGAGCAATCCAGGTCGGTTTCTATCTATGATGAACTCTTCCCAGTACGAAAGGATAGGAAAAGTGAGGCCAATACTACCAGCAAGCCTCCGCCTTAAGTGATGAATACAACTAAACCACAAAAGGCTATCAAACCCACCCCACGTCCTAGAAAAGGACCAGCTAGCGTGGCAGAGCTCGGCAAATGCAAAAGGCTTAAGTCCTTTAAATCAGAGGTTCAAATCCTCTCCCTAGCTTTAACCTCTTCTCCTTACTCACATGACCAACCACCCACTACTAATCAATCTTATTATAGCCCTGTCCTACGCCGTACCAATCTTAATTGCAGTAGCCTTCCTAACATTAGTGGAGCGCAAAATCTTAAGCTACATGCAAGGCCGAAAAGGACCAAATATCGTCGGCCCCTTCGGACTGCTTCAACCCCTAGCAGATGGAGTAAAACTATTCATTAAAGAACCAATTCGACCTTCTACGTCATCTCCCATCATGTTTATCACGACCCCCATACTAGCCTTACTCCTTGCAATCTCAATTTGAACGCCACTTCCAATTCCATTTTCCCTAGCAGATCTTAACCTGGGCCTACTATTCCTGCTCGCCATATCAAGTCTAGCAGTATACTCAATCCTGTGGTCCGGCTGAGCCTCCAACTCAAAATACGCTTTAATCGGAGCACTACGAGCCGTAGCCCAGACTATTTCTTATGAAGTCACATTGGCAATTATTCTCCTATCAATCATCCTCCTTAGCGGGAGCTACACCCTCAGCACCCTTGCAATCACACAAGAACCCCTCTACCTCATCTTCTCTTGCTGACCCCTGGCCATAATATGATACGTCTCCACACTCGCCGAGACCAACCGAGCTCCATTCGACCTAACAGAGGGAGAGTCAGAGTTAGTCTCTGGCTTCAACGTCGAATACGCAGCAGGCCCCTTTGCTCTATTCTTCCTAGCGGAATACGCCAACATCATGCTCATAAACACACTAACAGCCATCCTCTTCTTCAACCCGAGCTTACTCAACCCCCCTCAAGAATTATTCCCAGCCGTACTTGCAACTAAAGTGCTACTGCTGTCAGCAGGCTTCCTATGAGTCCGAGCCTCCTACCCACGATTCCGATATGACCAACTAATACACCTACTATGAAAAAACTTCCTTCCCCTCACATTAGCCCTATGCCTTTGACACACTAGCATGCCAATCTGCTACGCAGGACTGCCCCCCTACCTAAGATCGCCCGGAAATGTGCCTGAACTTAAGGGTCACTATGATAAAGTGAACATAGAGGTACACCAACCCTCTCATTTCCTAGTACTATTAGAAAAGCAGGAATTGAACCCGCACTGGAGAGATCAAAACCCTCCATACTTCCCTTATATTATTTTCTAGCAGGGTCAGCTAAATAAGCTATCGGGCCCATACCCCGAAAATGATGGTTCAACCCCTTCCCCTGCTAATGAACCCGCAAGCAAAACTAATCTTTGCCTTCAGCCTCCTTCTAGGAACCACTATCACCATCACAAGTAACCACTGAATCACAGCCTGAGCTGGCCTCGAAATCAACACCCTATCCATCCTCCCCCTAATCTCAAAATCCCATCACCCCCGAGCAATTGAAGCTGCAACCAAATACTTCCTGACCCAAGCAGCAGCTTCAGCCCTACTCTTGTTCTCCAGCATAACTAACGCATGACACACAGGACAATGAGACATTACCCAAATAACCCATCCAATCTCATGCCTGATCCTAACTTCAGCCATTGCCATAAAACTAGGAATAGTACCATTCCACTTTTGATTCCCCGAGGTCCTCCAAGGATCCCCACTAACCACCGGCCTTCTTCTCTCCACTATCATAAAACTCCCCCCTATCACCCTCCTCTTCATGACATCCCACTCACTAAATCCAACCCTACTAACCTGCATAGCCATTATATCCGCAGCATTAGGAGGATGAATAGGACTAAACCAAACACAAACCCGAAAAATCCTAGCATTCTCCTCCATCTCCCACCTAGGATGAATAGCCATCATTCTCTCCTTCAACCCAAAACTCACTATATTAAACTTCTACTTATATGCCATGATAACCTTCACCATCTTCCTTGCCCTAAACGCAATCAAAGCGCTAAAACTATCAACTCTAATAACCACATGAACAAAAACACCATCACTAAATGCAATATTACTGCTAACCCTACTCTCCTTAGCAGGACTACCCCCTCTGACAGGCTTTCTGCCCAAGTGACTTATCATCCAAGAACTAACCAAACAAAACTTAGCCCCGGCAGCAACCGTAATCTCCCTGCTCTCCTTACTAGGACTGTTCTTCTACTTACGTCTTGCATACTGCTCAACAATCACGCTCCCCCCACATACCACAAGCCATATGAAACAGTGACGTACCCACAAACCAATCCCTACTCTAATCGCCATCTCAGCTGTCATATCCATCATACTCCTCCCAATCTCCCCAATAATTCCCACCATCCTCTAAGAAACTTAGGATTAATTTAAACCGAAGGCCTTCAAAGCCTTAAAAAAGAGTTAGACCCTCTTAGTTTCTGCTAAGACTCGCAGGATACTACCCTGCATCTTCTAGATGCAACCCAGAAACTTTAATTAAGCTAGAGCCTTATCCCCCCGCTAGACAGATGGGCTTCGATCCCATAATCCTATAGTTAACAGCTATATGCCCAAACCAACAGGCCTCTGCCTAAAGCCCTGGCACGCATTGACGCACATCAATGAGCTTGCAACTCACCATGAATTTCACTACAGGACTGATAAGAAGAGGAATCAAACCTCTGTGAAAAGGACTACAGCCTAACGCTTATACACTCAGCCATCTTACCTGTGACATTCATTAATCGATGACTATTCTCAACAAACCACAAAGATATCGGCACCCTATACCTAATCTTCGGCGCATGAGCTGGAATAGTAGGTACCTCCCTTAGCCTGCTAATTCGAGCAGAACTCGGCCAGCCCGGGGCACTTCTCGGAGACGACCAAATTTATAACGTAATCGTCACGGCCCACGCCTTTGTAATAATTTTCTTCATAGTCATACCGATCATAATCGGAGGGTTCGGAAACTGACTAGTCCCATTAATAATCGGCGCACCCGACATAGCATTCCCCCGAATAAACAACATAAGCTTCTGACTACTTCCTCCATCATTCCTGCTACTCCTAGCCTCCTCCACAGTAGAGGCAGGGGTGGGAACCGGCTGAACTGTATACCCACCCCTAGCCGGAAACCTGGCCCACGCTGGAGCCTCTGTAGACCTGGCTATCTTCTCCTTACACCTAGCAGGGATCTCCTCAATCCTAGGCGCAATCAATTTTATCACCACAGCAATCAACATAAAACCCCCCGCCCTATCACAATACCAAACACCCCTGTTCGTCTGATCAGTCCTAATCACTGCAGTACTTCTTCTCCTCTCTCTCCCAGTACTAGCCGCTGGTATCACCATGCTCCTTACAGACCGCAATCTAAACACTACCTTCTTCGACCCTGCTGGAGGAGGAGACCCAGTACTTTACCAACACCTGTTCTGATTCTTCGGCCACCCGGAAGTCTACATCCTAATCCTCCCAGGATTCGGAATCATCTCCCACGTTGTAACCTACTACGCCGGCAAAAAAGAACCATTTGGATACATGGGCATGGTATGAGCCATACTGTCTATCGGATTCCTAGGATTCATCGTATGAGCCCACCATATATTCACAGTAGGAATAGACGTAGATACCCGAGCCTACTTCACATCAGCCACCATAATCATCGCCATCCCAACCGGCATCAAAGTATTCAGCTGACTGGCAACCCTGCACGGCGGAACTATCAAGTGAGATCCCCCTATACTATGAGCACTAGGATTCATCTTCCTATTCACCATCGGTGGTCTAACCGGCATTGTCCTAGCAAACTCTTCCCTGGACATCGCCCTACACGACACCTACTACGTAGTAGCCCACTTCCACTATGTCCTATCCATAGGAGCAGTATTTGCAATTCTAGCAGGCTTCACTCACTGATTCCCCCTATTTACAGGATATACACTTCACCACACATGAGCCAAAATCCACTTTGGAGTGATATTTGTAGGTGTAAACCTCACTTTCTTCCCCCAACATTTCCTAGGACTAGCAGGCATGCCACGCCGATACTCGGACTACCCAGATGCCTACACTCTATGAAACACTATCTCCTCAGTAGGATCGCTAATCTCAATAACAGCCGTAATCATGCTAGTCTTCATTATCTGAGAAGCCTTCGCATCCAAACGTAAAGCCTTCCAACCAGAACTAACAAGCACCAACATCGAATGAATCCACGGCTGCCCTCCCCCATTCCACACCTTCGAAGAACCAGCCTTTGTACAAGTACAAGAAAGGAAGGAGTCGAACCCCCATATGTTGGTTTCAAGCCAACCGCATATAAACCACTTATGCTTCTTTCTCAAAAGAGATGTTAGTAAAACAATTACATAGCCTTGTCAAGACTAAATCACAGGTGAAAACCCTGTACATCCCAACACCCAAACATGGCCAACCCTATACAATTCAGCTTCCAAGACGCCGCATCTCCTATTATAGAAGAATTAATACAATTCCACGACCATGCCTTAATAGTCGCCCTAGCCATCTGTAGTCTAGTTCTATATCTTCTAACTGTCACACTCAAAGGTAAACTAACAGCCAACACAGTCGACGCACAGGCAATCGAATTAGTATGGACAATCCTTCCAGCTGCAGTCCTAATCGCATTAGCCCTACCATCACTACGAATTCTATATCTAATAGACGAAATTAACGAGCCAGACCTAACCCTAAAAGCCATCGGCCACCAATGATATTGAACCTACGAATACACAGACTTCAAAAACCTCACATTTGACTCCTACATAATCCCCACAGCAGACCTACCCCTAGGACACTTCCGGCTCCTAGAAGTAGACCATCGCGTCGTCGTACCCACAGAATCCACCATTCGAGTCATTGTCACTGCTAACGACGTACTACACTCATGAGCTGTACCAAGCCTGGGCGTGAAAACTGATGCAATTCCAGGACGCCTAAACCAAACCTCATTCGTAGCCTCCCGACCAGGGGTTTACTACGGCCAGTGCTCAGAAATCTGCGGGGCAAATCACAGCTTTATGCCCATCGTAGTAGAAGCCACCCCTCTCGCTAACTTCGAAAACTGATCCTCCCTAATATCATCCTAACCATTAAGAAGCTATGAAACAGCACTAGCCTTTTAAGCTAGAGAAAGAGGGACACCCCCCTCCTTAATGATATGCCACAACTAAACCCCACCCCCTGATTTTTTATCATGCTCATTTCCTGATCAACATTCTCCTTACTCATCCAACCTAAAATCCTAACATTCCTATCAACAAACCCACCATCCAATAAAACTACAACAGTCCCAACCACATCTCCCTGAACCTGACCATGAACCTAAGCTTCTTCGACCAATTCTCAAGCCCCTCCTTACTGGGAATCCCACTAATCCTAGTCTCAATAACATTCCCAGCCCTCCTCCTTCCCTCCCAAGACAACCGATGAATTACTAGCCGACTATCAACCCTTCAACTATGGCTAGTCAATCTAATCACAAAACAACTAATAACCCCATTAAACAAAAAAGGGCACAAATGAGCCCTAATCCTAACCTCCCTAATAATCTTTCTACTACTAATCAACCTACTAGGACTACTCCCATACACCTTCACCCCTACCACACAACTATCAATAAACCTAGCTTTAGCCTTCCCTCTATGACTAGCCACCCTGCTCATTGGGCTACGAAACCAGCCATCAATCTCCCTAGGACACCTCCTACCAGAAGGCACCCCAACCCTATTAATCCCAGCCCTAGTCCTCATTGAAACAACAAGCCTCCTCATCCGCCCTCTAGCCCTAGGCGTACGACTAACAGCAAACCTAACAGCAGGACACCTCTTAATCCAACTTATCTCCACAGCCACAGTAGTCCTATCTTCAACAATACCAGCAATCTCACTACTAACCCTCCTAATCCTCTTCCTCCTCACAATCCTAGAAGTGGCAGTAGCCATAATCCAAGCCTACGTTTTCGTACTACTATTAAGCCTGTACCTCCAAGAAAACATCTAACCCCTAATGGCACACCAAGCACACTCATACCACATAGTAGACCCAAGCCCCTGACCCATTCTCGGAGCAGCTGCCGCCCTATTGACCACCTCCGGCCTAACCATATGATTCCACTACAACACACCATACCTCCTAATCACAGGTCTGCTCTCCACCCTCCTAGTTATATTCCAGTGATGACGAGACATTGTACGAGAAGGCACATTCCAAGGACATCACACCCCCACAGTCCAAAAAGGCCTACGCTACGGCATAGTCCTATTTATCACATCCGAAGCCTTCTTTTTCCTCGGCTTCTTCTGAGCCTTCTTCCACTCAAGCTTAGCTCCCACCCCAGAGCTCGGAGGACAATGACCACCCGTTGGCATCAAACCCCTCGACCCCATAGACGTACCCCTACTAAACACCGCCATTCTACTAGCCTCAGGAGTTACCGTCACATGAGCCCACCATAGTATCACAGAAGCCCGACGAAAACAGGCGATCCAGGCCCTAACCCTGACAGTCCTCCTAGGGTTCTATTTCACCGCCCTCCAAGCCATAGAATACTATGAGGCCCCCTTCTCCATCGCAGACGGAGTATATGGCTCTACTTTCTTTGTTGCCACCGGATTCCACGGCCTCCATGTAATCATTGGGTCAACATTCCTACTAGTCTGCCTCTTACGACTAATTAAGTACCACTTTACGTCAGGCCACCACTTCGGATTTGAAGCAGCAGCCTGATACTGACACTTCGTAGATGTCGTATGACTGTTCCTATACATCTCTATCTACTGATGAGGTTCTTACTCTTCTAGTATACTAAATACAATCGACTTCCAATCCTTAGAATCTGGTTCAAACCCAGAGAAGAGTAATTAACATAATCACCTTTATAATCACCCTATCTCTAGCCCTAAGCATTGTCCTAACCGCACTAAACTTCTGACTTGCCCAAATAACACCAGACTCAGAAAAACTCTCCCCATACGAATGCGGCTTCGACCCCCTAGGCTCCGCCCGACTACCCTTCTCCATCCGATTCTTCCTTGTGGCAATCCTATTCCTCCTCTTCGACCTAGAAATCGCCCTCCTCCTCCCCCTTCCATGAGCAACCCAACTTCAAACCCCCACAAACACATTAATCTGAACCTCCACCTTAATCCTACTTCTTACCATCGGACTAGTGTATGAATGAATACAGGGAGGCCTAGAATGAGCAGAATAAACAGAAAGTTAGTCTAACCAAGACAGTTGATTTCGGCTCAACAGATTATAGCCCAAACCCTATAACTTTCTTCATGACAGCCCTTAACCTAAGCTTCTACTCAGCCTTCACTCTAAGCAGCCTAGGCCTAGCCTTCCACCGCACCCACCTAATCTCCGCCCTACTATGTCTAGAAAGCATAATACTATCAATGTACATTGCACTATCAATATGACCTATCCAGATACAAACAGCATCCCTCACTCTACTCCCCATTCTCATACTAACCTTCTCCGCCTGCGAAGCGGGCACCGGGCTGGCCTTGCTAGTTGCCTCCACACGAACCCACGGTTCCGACCACCTGCACAACTTCAACCTACTACGATGCTAAAAATCCTAATACCAACCCTAACACTCCTCCCCCTAGCAGCATTTTCCCCACACAAACACCTATGAACTAACACTACTGCATACAGCCTACTAATTGCCACCCTCAGCCTACAATGACTTACACCAACATACTACCCGGGCAAAAACCTAACCCCCTGAACATCAATCGACCAAATCTCCGCCCCCCTACTAGTCCTATCCTGCTGACTCCTCCCCCTAATATTCCTAGCAAGCCAAAACCACCTAGAACAGGAACCTCTCATTCGCAAACGAATCTTCATCATAACAGTAATTACGGTCCAACCCTTCATCCTCCTAGCCTTCTCTGCTTCAGAACTAATACTATTCTACATTGCATTCGAAGCCACCTTAATCCCAACCCTGATTCTCATTACCCGATGAGGCAATCAACCTGAACGACTAAACGCCGGAATTTATCTCCTATTCTACACGCTCGCCAGCTCACTCCCCCTACTCATCGCAATCCTTCACCTACACAACCAAATAGGCACACTATACTTCCCAATACTTAAACTCTCACACCCCACAATCTCCACCTCCTGAACCGGAACAGCATCAAGCTTAGCCCTTCTAGTAGCATTCATAGTCAAAGCCCCTCTATATGGACTTCACCTATGACTCCCCAAAGCCCATGTAGAAGCCCCCATCGCAGGATCTATACTCCTCGCCGCCCTGCTACTAAAACTAGGAGGCTATGGTATTATGCGAATAACCCTCTTCATGGACCTATCCTCAAACAACCTCCATTACCCATTTATCACACTCGCACTATGAGGGGCCCTAATGACCAGTGCAATCTGCCTACGCCAAATTGACCTAAAATCACTCATTGCCTACTCATCAGTCAGCCACATAGGATTAGTCATCGCTGCCACCATAATCCAAACCCAATGAGCTTACTCAGGGGCAATAATCCTAATAATCTCCCACGGACTAACCTCCTCGATACTATTCTGTTTAGCTAACACCAACTACGAACGCACTCACAGCCGAATCCTACTACTAACACGAGGCCTACAACCTCTACTACCCCTTATAGCAACCTGATGACTACTAGCAAACCTAACAAACATGGCACTTCCTCCAACAACCAACCTCATAGCAGAACTTACCATCATAATCGCCCTATTTAACTGATCCTCACTGACAATTATCCTCACAGGGACAGCAATCCTACTAACAGCCTCATACACACTATACATGCTAATCATAACACAACGAGGCACTCTACCCTCCCACATCACATCAATCCAAAACTCCTCTACACGAGAACACCTCCTCATGGCCCTACACATAATCCCAATAATCCTCCTCATCCTCAAGCCCGACCTCATCTCCGGCATCCCCATATGCAGATATAGTTTAACCAAAACATTAGACTGTGATTCTAAAAATAGAAGTTAAATCCTTCTTACCTGCCGAGGGGAGGTTTAACCAACAAGAACTGCTAATTCTTGCATCTGAGTATAAAACCTCAGCCCCCTTACTTTCAAAGGATAACAGTAATCCAATGGCCTTAGGAGCCACCCATCCCGGTGCAAATCCAGGTGAAAGTAATGGACCTATCGCTAGTTCTAACCACCCTCATACTACTAACCCTAGCAACATTACTCACTCCCATCGCCCTGCCATTCCTACTGCCCAGCACTAATAACACCCCAACAACCATTACTAACACAGTGAAAACCTCCTTCCTAATTAGCCTAATTCCCATATCAATCCACATCTACACGGGAACAGAAAGCCTAACCACCCTCTGAGAATGAAAATTCACCATACCATTTAAAATCCCAGTTAGCCTAAAAATAGACTTCTACTCTCTAACATTCTTCCCCATTGCCCTGTTTGTATCCTGAGCTATCCTACAATTCGCAACATGATACATAGCCTCGGACCCACACATCACAAAATTCTTTTCTTACCTACTTCTATTCCTTATTGCTATACTAATCCTAATTATCGCCAATAACCTTTTCGTACTGTTCATCGGCTGAGAAGGGGTGGGAATCATATCTTTCCTACTAATCAGCTGATGACATGGCCGAGCAGAAGCCAACACCGCCGCATTACAAGCCGTCCTCTACAACCGAATCGGCGACATCGGACTAATCCTCTGCATAGCATGACTAGCCTACACCTCGAACACCTGAGAACTGCAACAGCTCTCTCATCCCTCCCAAACCCCAACACTCCCCCTCCTAGGCCTAATCCTAGCAGCCACGGGCAAATCAGCCCAATTTGGCCTCCATCCATGACTTCCAGCCGCCATAGAAGGCCCAACTCCTGTATCCGCTCTACTCCACTCCAGCACAATAGTAGTAGCAGGGATCTTCCTCCTTATTCGAACCCACCACCTACTTAACACCAACCAAACCGCCCTAACCCTATGCCTATGCCTAGGAGCCCTCTCCACACTATTCGCCGCTATATGCGCCCTCACCCAAAACGACATCAAAAAAATTATCGCCTTTTCCACCTCCAGCCAACTAGGCCTCATAATAGTCACCATCGGACTCAACCTACCACAACTAGCCTTTCTCCACATCTCAACCCACGCATTCTTTAAAGCAATACTATTCCTATGCTCAGGATCCATCATTCACAATCTCAACGGAGAACAGGACATCCGAAAAATAGGAGGCTTACAAAAAATACTTCCAACAACTACCTCCTGCCTCACCATTGGCAATCTAGCCCTAATAGGAACTCCATTCCTTGCAGGATTCTACTCAAAAGACCAAATCATCGAAAGCCTAAATACTTCCTACCTAAACGCATGAGCCCTCCTACTAACACTATTAGCCACAGCATTCACCGCAGTATACACAATCCGTATAACCGTGTTAGTGCAAACAGGATACACCCGAATCTCCCCTCTAACCCCAATAAACGAAAATAACCCCGCAATCATTCGCCCCCTAACCCGCCTCGCCCTAGGAAGCATCACCGCAGGACTTCTTATCACCTCCTACATCCCCCCTGCAAAAACCCCACCAACAACCATACCACTTTCAATCAAAATCACAGCCCTAGTAGTCACAGCCCTAGGAATCGCCATCGCACTTGAAATCTCAAAAATATCTCAAACCCTCATTCTCACAAAACAAACCCCAACCTACAACTTCTCAATTTCCCTAGGATACTTCAACCCACTAACACACCGATTCAGCATAAAAACCTCCTTAACAGGAGGCCAAAACATCGCCTCCCACCTCGTAGACCTATCCTGATACAAACTACTAGGACCAGAAGGATTAGCCAGCCTACAGATAATAGCAGCCAAAACCACAACCACCCTGCACTCCGGCCTAATTAAATCTTATCTAGGATCCTTCGCCCTATCAATCCTCATTATCCTCATATCCACACAAAGAAAAAGCCAATGGCCCTCAATCTCCGTAAAAACCACCCTCTACTAAAAATCGTCAACGACTCCCTAATCGACCTACCCACCCCATCAAACATCTCAACATGATGAAACTTCGGATCACTGCTGGGCCTGTGCCTAATCACACAAATCGTCACAGGACTACTCCTAGCCATACATTACACAGCAGACACCTCACTAGCCTTCGCCTCCGTAGCCCACATATGCCGAGACGTCCAATTTGGCTGACTTATCCGAAACCTTCACGCAAACGGAGCCTCCTTCTTCTTCATCTGCATCTACTTCCATATCGGACGAGGAATCTACTACGGATCCTATCTAAACAAAGAAACCTGAAACATCGGAGTAGTCCTCCTACTAACACTCATAGCAACAGCCTTCGTAGGATACGTCCTACCCTGAGGACAAATATCGTTCTGAGGCGCTACAGTAATCACAAACCTATTCTCAGCAATCCCATACATCGGCCAAACCCTTGTAGAATGAGCATGAGGGGGATTCTCGGTGGACAACCCAACTCTCACCCGATTTTTCGCCCTACACTTCCTCCTCCCATTCGTCATCGCAGGCCTTACCCTAGTACACTTAACCCTACTCCACGAAACAGGATCAAATAACCCACTAGGCATCCCCTCAGACTGCGATAAAATCCCATTCCACCCATACTACTCCACAAAAGACATTCTAGGCTTTGCACTACTGCTCATCCTACTAGTCTCTCTCGCTTTATTCTCCCCCAATCTTCTAGGAGATCCAGAAAACTTCACACCAGCCAACCCTCTAGCCACCCCACCACACATCAAACCCGAATGATACTTTCTATTCGCCTACGCCATTCTCCGATCCATCCCAAACAAGCTAGGAGGAGTCCTAGCCCTAGCTGCCTCCGTCCTAGTCCTGTTTCTAATACCACTGCTCCACACCTCCAAATTACGATCAATAACATTCCGCCCACTATCACAAATCCTATTCTGATCCCTAGTAGCAAACCTCCTCGTCCTAACCTGAGTAGGAAGCCAACCAGTAGAACACCCCTTCATCATCATCGGCCAACTAGCCTCACTCTCCTACTTCACCATCATCCTAATTCTCTTCCCCCTTGTCTCCATCCTAGAGAACAAAATACTCAAAATCTAACTAACTCTAATAGTTTATAAAAACATTGGTCTTGTAAGCCAAAGATTGAAGACTACGCCCCTTCTTAGAGTTAATTCTCCCCCCCCCTACCCCCCCCCTTCCCCCCCCGCGCTGGTTTCCAGTGCTTTTAGGGTATGTATGTCTTTGCATTACTTTATATGCCGCATCAGACATAACACTAATGTAGGATAATCCACATACTGCCCAACCTCACAACCCCCCTAACTCAAACATTTACGCCCAAGAGATAATGTTCGGACCGTGACACATCTAGTAACATTCCTATTTCAGGTACCCTAGAGCCCAAATGATCCTACCTACAGCAAGACCGCAAGCGTTCCATGAGTTCGACCTTGAATCCTCTGCACTTTCCATCCCACTCGCCATACGAGGAATGTCCCAGTACACCTTTGAACCCTCGAAGGTCACAACATTCGCCCACCTCCTACAACCATTCTCTTCCTACACCTGTCAGGTACTCCCAAGCCAGAGAGCCTGGTTATTTATTAGTCGTGCTCCTCACGAGAACCGAGCTACTCAACGTCAGTGCTGCTTTCGTTTATTGTCTTCAGGGTCATACTTTCCCTCTTACCCTCGAAGCCCTCCTTGCACTTTTGCGCCACCGGTTGTAACTTCAGGACCATGAATCTGATTAATCCTTCCTCTTTTCTCTTCACAGATACAGCTGCTGGGGGATGCTTACTCCTCCTTTCCTTTCGTTATCGCGGCATTCCCCTCTTTTTCTCTTTTTTTTTTCTGGGGGGATCTTCAATAAGCCCTTCAAAGTGCGTAGCAGGTGATATCTTCCTCTTGACATGTCCATCACATGACCGCCGAACCCATTGTGCCCTACTGCTCCCAATGTCATGGCCTAAGGATAAGCCCTACGCAAACTTGACACTGATGCACTTTGACCCCATTCATGAAACCCGCGCTATTTACCGACTAAGCACTGGATAATGAAATGGTTACGGGGCATACTTACTTTATTTCCACTTTGTTGGAGTTTCGACCTAAACATGCATTTTTCGTTCGTTCATTTTTTTATCGTGTAATTTTTCATCAACTTGACAAAATNNAATAAGCTACATCACCCTACATTTGTCAAATCATCACACCATTCATTGCTTGCACAAACGCCACGCAACAAAAACAACCCAACTCCATCACTCGCACCAGAACATCAGAAAGAAAGGAATCAAACCTCCGCCTCCAGCTCCCAAAGCTGGTATTCTAAATTAAACTACTTTCTGACCTTCCCCCCCATCCTAAACCGCCCGAATAGCCCCCCGAGACAGCCCCCGAACAAGCTCCAACACCACAAACAAAGTCAACAGTAGCCCCCACCCCCCAACCAAAAACAACCCTACTCCACGAGAATAAAACAGAGCTACACCACTAGAATCCAAACGAACCGACACCAGTCCCCCACCATTAACCGTACCCCCCTCCACCAAGACCTCAAACACCCCTCCCAAAGCAAGCCCAACCACAAGAACCAACCCCATCCCTAACACATACCCAACCACCCCTCAATCAGCCCAGGCTTCAGGATACGGATCCGCCGCCAATGAGACCGAATAAACAAACACTACCAACATACCGCCTAAATAGACCATAACCAACACCAAAGACATAAAAGAAACCCCCAAACTCACCAATCACCCACAACCAGCAACCGACCCCACAACCAAACCTACAACCCCATAATAAGGCGAAGGATTAGATGCAACCGCCAACCCCCCCAGAACAAAACATAAACTCAGGAATAAAACAAACTTTATCATAAGTTCTCGCTCGGACTCTAACCAAGACCTACGACCCGAAAAATCGTCGTTACTAAAATTCAACTACAAGAACACACCCCCCCCCCTTTTTTTCTCTTTACATTAACACACACCCACTCTTTCCCTTCCGCCGGGGCGNCCCCCCTTCCCCCCCCGCGCTGGTTTCCAGTGCTTTTAGGGTATGTATGTCTTTGCATTACTTTATATGCCGCATCAGACATAACACTAATGTAGGATAATCCACATACTGCCCAACCTCACAACCCCCCTAACTCAAACATTTACGCCCAAGAGATAATGTTCGGACCGTGACACATCTAGTAACATTCCTATTTCAGGTACCCTAGAGCCCAAATGATCCTACCTACAGCAAGACCGCAAGCGTTCCATGAGTTCGACCTTGAATCCTCTGCACTTTCCATCCCACTCGCCATACGAGGAATGTCCCAGTACACCTTTGAACCCTCGAAGGTCACAACATTCGCCCACCTCCTACAACCATTCTCTTCCTACACCTGTCAGGTACTCCCAAGCCAGAGAGCCTGGTTATTTATTAGTCGTGCTCCTCACGAGAACCGAGCTACTCAACGTCAGTGCTGCTTTCGTTTATTGTCTTCAGGGTCATACTTTCCCTCTTACCCTCGAAGCCCTCCTTGCACTTTTGCGCCACCGGTTGTAACTTCAGGACCATGAATCTGATTAATCCTTCCTCTTTTCTCTTCACAGATACAGCTGCTGGGGGATGCTTACTCCTCCTTTCCTTTCGTTATCGCGGCATTCCCCTCTTTTTCTCTTTTTTTTTTCTGGGGGGATCTTCAATAAGCCCTTCAAAGTGCGTAGCAGGTGATATCTTCCTCTTGACATGTCCATCACATGACCGCCGAACCCATTGTGCCCTACTGCTCCCAATGTCATGGCCTAAGGATAAGCCCTACGCAAACTTGACACTGATGCACTTTGACCCCATTCATGAAACCCGCGCTATTTACCGACTAAGCACTGGATAATGAAATGGTTACGGGGCATACTTACTTTATTTCCACTTTGTTGGAGTTTCGACCTAAACATGCATTTTTCGTTCGTTCATTTTTTTATCGTGTAATTTTTCATCAACTTGACAAAATAATAAGCTACATCACCCTACATTTGTCAAATCATCACACCATTCATTGCTTGCACAAACGCCACGCAACAAAAACAAAAACAAAAACAAAAACAAAAACAAAAACAAAAACAAAAACAAAAACAAAAACAAAAACAAAAACAAAAACAAACAAAAACAAAAACAAAAACAAAAACAAAAACAAAAACAAAAACAAAAACAAAAACAAAAACAAAAACAAAAACAAATACGTCCTCGTAGCTTAAACCAAAGCATGACACTGAAGATGTCAAGATGGATGCCACACGCACCCAAGGACA